CAGGTGCTGCATGGCTGTCGTAAGCTCGTGTCGTGAGATGTTAGGTTAACTCCTTTTAACGGGCGAAACCCCTTTTTTTCGTTGCTACTTAATTTTATTTTTAAAGCACTCTAAAAAAACTGCTCCCTTTTTTTAATTCGGAGAGGAAGGTGGGGATGACGTCAAGTCCTTATGGCCCTTATGAACTGGGCTACACACGTGCTACAATGGTAAAGACAATAAGAAGTGATAGGGTAACCTAAAACCAATCTTTAAACTTTATCAAAGTTCGGATTGTGGACTGCAACTCGTCCATATGAAGGTGGAATCACTAGTAATCGCACATCAGCATGTTGCGGTGAATTTGTACCTAGGCCTTGTACACACCGCCCGTCACGTGCCGGGAGTTGGCTTGGTTAGAAACTTATTTCTTAACCAAGAAGAAAAAAAAATGCTTCATTTTGAAATTATTTTTTTTTTAGTATTGGAAAGATTAAACTACGAACGAGTCGATGACTGGGATGAAGTCGTAACAAGGTAGTCGTACGGGAACGTGCGGCTGGAATTTTTAAAAACATACAATTTACTCACATCATATTTTTACAAAAAATAAAATACATGGTTTTAAAAAAAACTACATTGTCAAAAAAAATAAAAAATTTTACTATTAATTTTGGGCCACAACACCCTGCTGCTCATGGTGTGTTAAGATTGGTATTAGCACTAAATGGAGAAATTGTTGAAAGGGCCGATCCTCACATAGGTCTCCTTCATAGGGGAACTGAAAAATTAATAGAGCATAAAACTTACATTCAAGCTTTGCCTTATTTTGATCGTTTGGATTATGTATCTATGATGGCCCAAGAACATACTTATAGTTTAGCTGTCGAAAAACTGGCGAATACTAAAATTCCTATGCGTGCTCAACATATTCGTGTACTTTTTTTGGAGATTACTCGAATTTTGAATCACTTGTTGGCGGTAGGTTGTCATGCAATGGATGTTGGAGCAATGACACCCTTCTTGTGGGCATTTGAAGAGCGTGAAAAATTAATGGAATTTTATGAACGTGTTTCCGGCGCTCGAATGCATGCAGCTTATATACGTCCAGGAGGTGTAAGTCAAGACATTCCTTTAGGGTTATTGGATGATATATATATATTTGCCGAGCAATTTGGTACTCGATTGGACGAAATGGAAGAAATGCTTACAGCTAATCGTATTTGGAAGCAAAGACTAGTGGATATTGGTGTCGTTTCAGCTAAGGATGCTATTGATTGGGGATTTAGTGGTGTGATGTTAAGAGGGTCTGGAATCCCTTGGGACTTAAGAAAGAGTCAACCTTATGAAATATACTCAAAATTAGATTTTGAAGTTCCTGTGGGTAATAATGGAGACTGCTTTGATCGTTATTTAATTCGAGTCGAAGAGATGCGCCAATCGTTAAAGCTAATTTGGCAAACATTGAATACAATACCAAATGGACCTATAAAAAGTGATGATAGAAAACTGACTCCACCATCACGAGCCCACCTTAAACAATCAATGGAATCTTTAATCCATCATTTTAAACTTTATACTGAAGGAATGATTATCCCTGCAGGAGAAACTTATACTGCAACCGAAGCTCCAAAAGGAGAGTTTGGGGTTTATTTAGTTTCTGATGGTAGTAATCGACCATATCGCTGCAAAATCAAAGCTCCAGGCTTTGGTCATTTACAAGCCTTAGATTTTATGGCTAAAGGTCATATGGTTGCTGATGTTGTAACAATTATTGGGACTCAGGATATTGTCTTTGGGGAAGTAGATCGTTAACAATTTATTTATTTTTTTCGCGTTTGTAACTCAATTGGATAGAGTGTCGGGTTTCGGTTCCGAAAGTTGTGGGTTCAATTCCTATCAAACGTATTTTATTGTTTCTACTATGTTTCTATGGTGAAATTGGTAGACACGAAAGACTCAAAATCTTTTACTCTTAGAGTGTGCTGGTTCAAGTCCGGCTAGAAACAAACTAAAAAATCTGTTTTTTTTTACTAGTTATTAATTTACTTTTTATTTTATTATAAACATGAATATTGCAACTATTAGTGTTAGTATTTTTGATAAATTTTTTGCTTGGAGTTCAAGATGGTTATTTTCAACTAATCATAAAGATATTGGAACTCTTTATTTAATTTTTGGAGCTATAGCTGGAGTTGCGGGAACAACTTTATCTGTTTTGATTCGATTGGAACTAGCTCAACCCGGAAATCAGTTTTTATCTGGTAATAATCAATTATACAATGTTATTGTAACAGGACATGCGTTTATTATGATATTTTTTTTCGTAATGCCCGTTCTGATTGGTGGTTTTGGAAATTGGTTTGTGCCTTTAATGATTGGTGCTCCTGATATGGCTTTCCCTCGAATGAATAATATTAGTTTTTGGTTATTGCCGCCTTCTCTTATTCTATTATTAGCTTCAACTTTTGTAGAGGCAGGTGCAGGAACTGGTTGGACTGTTTATCCTCCTTTAAGTGGTGCTCAAGCACACTCTGGACCTTCTGTAGACTTAGCTATATTTAGTCTTCATTTATCAGGTGCTGCTTCAATTTTAGGTGCTATTAATTTCATCACTACTATTTTTAATATGCGTGCACCAGGAATGAATATGCATAGATTACCGCTATTTGTTTGGTCAGTTTTGATTACTGCTTTCTTACTTTTACTATCACTTCCTGTTTTTGCTGGAGCAATTACTATGCTATTAACTGATAGAAACTTTAATACTACTTTTTACGACCCAGCTGGTGGTGGTGATCCTGTGTTGTATCAGCACTTATTTTGGTTTTTTGGTCATCCTGAAGTATACATTTTGATTTTACCTGCTTTTGGTATTATCAGTCACATTGTATCCTCATTTGCAAATAAACCTGTTTTTGGTTATTTAGGTATGATTTATGCTATGTTATCCATTGGTGTTCTTGGGTTTATTGTTTGGGCACATCACATGTATACAGTGGGATTAGATATTGACACAAGAGCTTACTTTACTGCTGCAACTATGATTATTGCAGTACCTACAGGTATTAAAATCTTTAGTTGGGTAGCAACTATGTGGGGTGGATTCATTGAATTGAAAACTCCTATGCTTTTTGCTATTGGATTCATTTTCTTGTTTACCGTAGGAGGTGTGACTGGTGTTGTTTTAGCAAATTCAGGTATTGATGTAGCTTTACATGATACTTATTATGTTATTGCGCATTTTCATTATGTGTTATCTATGGGAGCAGTATTTGGTATATTCGCAGGGTTTTATTTCTGGATTAAGAAAATTACTGGGTTGGATTATCCTGAAGTTTTAGGGCAAATTCATTTCTGGATTTTCTTCTTTGGTGTAAATATAACTTTTTTTCCTATGCACTTTTTAGGCTTAGCTGGTATGCCTCGAAGAATACCTGATTACCCCGACGCTTACAGTGGTTGGAATGCAATTGCTTCATTTGGTTCTTATTTGTCAGCACTTTCTGCTATCTTTTTTTTTTACGTTGTTTACATTACTTTAACAGAAAAAGGTAAAGAAGATACTTTTAAATTTAGAACTATCTAATTTATTAACTAATTAAGAAATGAGAGGAACAGACTTAATCATCGCCTTTTTACTGGTTTGGTTAGTAGAATCTATTTGTATTTTTGTGTTATTGCAAATATACAACCCAGAAATGATAGGGTTGCTTGTAGAATTGAAAAACAATGAAGCTGAAATCGCACAGATATGTAAGGCACTCGAAAAAGACACTGCCGTTTATACTACTGAGACCACTCTTGCACAGTTTGTGACCTACACTAGTATTTTGGGTGCCATACATGGATTTTATACTGGTTTAGCTAGTTTATCAATATTCCAATAAATACAATGCTATTGGAGATCTTTTAGCACTGTAGAATTTGATATTGAATACAGAACAACGTTTAAGATCTGTTGAGTTTCTTGGTAGATTTGATCGGAAAGTTTTTGAATATACTCCCGATATGGCTTTTCTTCGAATGAATAATATTAGTTTTTAGTTATTGTCGTCTTCTATTGTTAGCTTCAATCTTTTTAGAGGCAGGTGTAGGAACTAGTTGAAGTACAATTGTACTTCATTTGGTTTTTGTTATCACTTTTTTTTTATATATTTTTAAAATTTTTATAAACTAAAAAATAAAATTGAAAATAAAAGATTTTTTTATAATTATTTTTATAACCTTTTTAATAATAGTTGTAGGATACTGCGTAGATCTAAGTGTCATTGCACATTTAGATCTACTGGAGCAATTGGAAATGGCCAGAGACAATCAATTGGAGCTATTGGAAGTAATTGATGAACTCGAACAATCTATTGAGGCTGACTGTGAAGAAGCTCAGGCCAGAAAAGATACTACTATTGGTATCTTCCTTTTCATGCTTACAGCAGCATTTTTTGTACTTGGTGCTAGAGCTTAAAGCTCTTAAAAACTACAAATTAAATAAGACAGAGTTAAAATTTATTCTTCCAAAAAGATTAACAGTCAAAAATGTTCTTAATCTAGAACGTAACAATGTAGTGTACTTTTTGGATATGACCGTCTTGTAGAAGAAAATAATTTTATTTCCTCGAGTTGTGAAATTATTAGTATCCCTATAGGTGCTATAATTCTAGGCCGTATGTTAAGTCCTTTAAAATTATTAAATGATATCTATATTTTTGCTGAACAATTTAATACTAAATTAACTGAAATAAAAAAATATTTATGAATAATCGTATTTGGAAACAAGGATTAGGTTAATATTGGTGTTGTTTCAGGTAAAGATGCCATGAATTGGAGACTTAGAACAAAGTCAACTTTATGAACTATGCTCAAAGTTAGATTTTGAAATTCATGTAGATAATAATAAAGACTGATTTGATTGTTATTTAATTCAAGTTGAAAAAATGCATCAATAACTAAAGATGTTTAGACAAGCATTGAATACCATTTCAAATTAACCTATAAAAGGTGATAATAAAAAACTAACTCCATCATTACAAGCTCACCTTAAACAATTAATAGAATCTTTAATCCATCATTTTAAACTTTATATTAAAGAAATAATTGTGCTTATAAAAAAAATTTATACTGCAACAAAAGTTTGAGACTTTAGCCATTTATGAACCTTAAATTTTAAGGTTAAAGGTCACAACGTTGCTAATATTATAACAATTATTAAAATGCAGGGTATTATTCTTTCTGGAGGAGCAAATCGTTAACAATCTATTTTTTTTATTAGTTATTATTTTTATTTTATTATATACATGAATATTGCAACTATCGGTGTTAGTATTTTTGACAAATTTTTTGCTTGGAGTTCGAGATGGTTATTTTCAACTAACCATAAAGATATTGGAACTCTTTATTTAATTTTTGGGGGTGTAGCTGGAATTGCGGGAACAACTTTATCTGTTTTAATTCGATTGGAACTAGCTCAACCCGGAAATCAGTTTTTATCTGGTAATAATCAATTATATAATGTTATTGTGACAGGACATGCATTCATTATGATATTTTTTTTTGTAATGCCCGTTCTGATTGGTGGTTTTGGAAATTGGTTTGTGCCTTTAATGATTGGTGCTCCCGATATGGCTTTCCCTCGAATGAATAACATTAGTTTTTGGTTATTACCACCTTCTCTTATTCTATTGTTAGCTTCAACTTTTGTAGAGGCAGGTGCAGGAACTGGTTGGACTGTTTACCCTCCTTTAAGTGGTGCTCAAGCACACTCTGGACCTTCTGTAGACTTAGCTATATTTAGTCTCCACTTATCAGGCGCTGCTTCAATTTTAGGTGCTATTAATTTCATCACTACTATTTTTAATATGCGTGCACCAGGAATGAATATGCATAGATTACCGCTATTTGTTTGGTCAGTTTTGATTACTGCTTTCTTACTCTTACTATCACTTCCTGTTTTTGCTGGAGCAATTACTATGCTATTAACTGATAGAAACTTTAATACTACTTTTTACGACCCAGCTGGTGGTGGTGATCCTGTGTTGTATCAGCACTTATTTTGGTTTTTTGGTCATCCTGAAGTATACATTTTGATTTTACCTGCTTTTGGTATTATCAGTCACATTGTATCCTCATTTGCAAATAAACCTGTTTTTGGTTATTTAGGTATGATTTATGCTATGTTATCCATTGGTGTTCTTGGGTTTATTGTTTGGGCGCACCACATGTATACAGTGGGATTAGATATTGACACAAGAGCTTACTTTACTGCTGCAACTATGATTATTGCAGTACCTACAGGTATTAAAATCTTTAGTTGGGTAGCGACTATGTGGGGTGGATTTATTGAATTGAAAACTCCTATGCTTTTTGCTATTGGATTCATTTTCTTGTTTACCGTAGGAGGTGTAACCGGTGTTGTTTTAGCAAATTCAGGTATTGATGTAGCTTTACATGATACTTATTATGTTATTGCACATTTTCATTATGTGCTATCTATGGGAGCAGTATTTGGTATATTCGCAGGGTTTTATTTCTGGATTAAGAAAATTACTGGGTTGGATTATCCTGAAGTTTTAGGGCAGATTCATTTCTGGATTTTCTTCTTTGGTGTAAATATAACTTTTTTTCCTATGCACTTTTTAGGCTTAGCTGGTATGCCTCGAAGAATACCTGATTACCCCGACGCTTACAGTGGTTGGAATGCAATTGCTTCATTTGGTTCTTATTTGTCAGCACTTTCTGCTATCTTTTTTTTTTACGTTGTTTACATTACTTTAACAGAAAAAGGTAAAGAAGATACTTTAAAATTTAGAACCATCTAATTTTTCAACTAATTGAAAAATGAAAAAAACATACATAGTTATCGCCTTTTTACTACTTTTATTAGGAGAAGCTTATTATTTTTTTGTGTTATTGCATGAATACCACACAGAGCTTTTATCATTAATCGAAGAGGTGCAAAAAAATGAAGCTGAAATTTTAACCAGATTAGACCAACTTCAACAGAAAACTCACAAACATGCTCAATACTGGACCTATAAAGAACTTATAGGTAATGGCGCCTATATAGTTATCATGGTTGTGTGTTTGAATTATAGTTATACGAAAGACGGGAATTTTTATTTTGGATGGTTTGGTTAATTTATCAATATAATAAATCTCTTGAGATACAAAACCCCTGAATGACAAAATTGGCTAAAACAAATACCTATTCTAGATCATACCATTATACAAGTAATGGATAGTGATCTTACTTGTTCAGAGGTTAGGTTAAGAATTATGAGAGCTATGCATAAAGATAGTTCAGGTGATTACAATACGGCCGGAAATTTTTTGGCACTGTAGAATTTGATATTGAATACAGAACAACGTTCAAGGTTTATTGAGTTTCTTAGTAGACCCAATCGGAAAGTTTTTCAATATGCTCCCGAATATGGCTTCCCCTAGAATAAGTAACATGAGATTTTGGTTATTGCCACCTTCTCTTATTCTATTCTTAGCTTCAACTTTTGTAGAGTCAGATTCAGAAACTGATTGAAATGCAATTGTATTACATTTTTAATTATCTCTTTTTTTTTTACATTTTTAAAATTCTTATAAACCAAAAAATAAAATCAAGATGAAAAGTTATTCATTAATTATAATTGTTTTTCTAATCGTTTTAATAATATTTATAGGGTGCTACTAATAGATAAGTTAGATCACACATTTAAATCTATTGAAATTAACTGGTAAAACTCATACCAAAAAATATTGTTATTGGTATCTTAAGCTTTGTACTTACAACAACACTATTTATTGTTTGGTCGCAAAGTTAAAGCTCTTAAAAACTATAAATTAAACAAAAAGTAAAATATGGCAAAATTAGAATTTATTCTTCCAAAAAAAATTAATAATCAAGAGCCTCCTTCAATTAGTAAGGATACTGGTAGAGTAATTAGTATTAGTGATGGTGTAGTGCGAGCCGAAGGACTTTTTGATGTTCAAGTAGGCGAATTAGTCATTTTTGAAAGTGGACTACGTGGTCAGGTTCTTAATCTAGAACGTGACAATGTTGGAGTTGTACTTTTTGGAGATGACCGTTTTGTAAAAGAAAATGATTTTGTTTTCCGAGGTTATGAGATTGTTAGTATCCCTGTAGGTACTGAAGTTTTAGGCCGTGTATTAAGTCCTTTAGGTGACCCTTTGGATAAAGGTCCTAAATTAAAAACTCAGAAATCTCAAATTGAAGTTAAAGCCCCTGGAATTATTGCTAGACAATCAGTTAACGAACCCGTAACTACAGGTATCAAAGTAATTGACGCTTTAGTACCTTTGGGTCGAGGTCAACGAGAATTAATTATCGGTGATCGTCAAACCGGTAAAACTTCGATTGCAATCGATACTATTCTAAACCAACGAAAAGCTACCAAAGGAGAAATTCGATGTATCTACGTTGGTATTGGTATTAAACGCTCAACCCTTTCTCAATTAGTTAATACTATTTTTAATAAGAAAAAAAACTGGTACACTTGTATTGTGGCTGCAACAGCTTCTGATGCAGCACCATTGCAATTTTTAGCTCCTTATGCTGGAGCTACAGTAGGGGAGTACATTAGAGACGCTCTAAAAATTGAAAATCATGCTGTAATTTTTTACGATGATCTTTCAAAACATGCAGTAGCTTATCGACAAATGTCCCTTTTATTACGACGACCACCAGGTCGAGAAGCTTATCCAGGTGATGTTTTTTATCTTCACTCACGACTTTTAGAGCGTGCTGCCAAAATGAATAAATCATTAGGAGGTGGATCTTTAACAGCTCTTCCTGTTATTGAAACTCAAGCTGGTGATGTTTCCGCTTATATTCCAACCAATGTAATTTCTATTACAGACGGTCAAATTTTTTTGGATACTAGATTGTTTAACGAAGGTTATAGACCTGCAATCAATGTGGGTTTATCTGTAAGTCGGGTAGGTTCTGCAGCACAATTAAAAGCAATGAAACAAATTGCAGGTAGTTTAAAACTAGAGCTTGCAATTTACCGTGAAGTTGAATTGTTTGCTAAGTTTGGTTCAGACTTAGATGAAGGTACCTTAAAACAGTTACATCATGGGTCTCGATTAGTTGCGTTATTGAATCAACCAAGATTTGACCCAATACCAATTCTAACTCAAATTTTTGTAGTATTCGCAGGGGTACGATCATACATAGATTATGTTCCTGTTAAATCAGTTCCACTTTATGAAAAATTTTTAACTTCTAAAGCAGAAATGGATCCTAGACTAAAATATATATTCAAAATTATTGCACAAGACAACTATAATTTGAATAAACTTGCAGAGGGGTATTTTAGTCATCTTGCAGAAGAGTATACTTATATTTTCTTAAATTATTCGACTTTTTTAAGAAATATTCAATACTTATCAACTATTTAATTTTTAATTTTTTTGCTTTTTTCCTGAACCTATAACTCAGCTGGTTAGAGTGTACGCCTGATAAGCGTAAAGTCAGTAGTTCAAATCTACTTAGGTTCATATCAATTTTTTTCTATAAATTAAATTAAAAAAATCTCTACGAATGAATTTTTCTTTTCTATTTGCTAATGACATTAAAATCTTTTTTCCTGAAATATTTCTTAGTTTAGCTATTTTAATAGTTCTTATATATGGGGTTTTGTTGGCAACTTCCTTAACTTATAATTATCCTTTAATTAGTAAAAATATTTATAAGTTAGTTTTGTTTATACTTTTTTTAACGAGTCTTCTGACAATGTATAATCCGATTGATTATGCTTTAATTTTTCAAAAAACTTTCGTACACGATGATTTGACACGAGTTGCTAAACTCTTTGTGTTGGGTTCCTCTTTTGCTTGTTTATTACTATTTCAATCTTATATAGAGAATTCACAAATCAATAATTACGAATATTTTTTATTGATTCTGTTTTCAATTTTTGGTTTAAACTTGTTAGTAAGTTCTTATGATTTGATTTCAGCATACTTAGCAATAGAACTCCAAGCCTTATCTTTTTATGTTTTGGCTTCTTTTCAAAGACAATCTGTTTTTTCTACCGAAGCAGGCCTTAAATATTTCATTCTAGGGGCTTTTTCATCAGGGTTACTCCTTTATGCTTTCTCATTAATTTATGGCGTTACTGGCACAACAAATTTGATAAATATCAAAAATTTTTGTTTAGACCCTTATTTTGAGGGTGCTACTATTATTCAAATAGCTTTGATATTTTTGATTGCTGGCTTCCTGTTTAAAATTGCAGCATTTCCTTTTCATATGTGGACGCCTGATGTTTACGAAGGATCTCCTACTTCTACAACTATTTTTTTTGCGATTGTGCCTAAAATTGCGATTATGAGCTTTTTTGTACGACTTTGTTCTTTTAGTTTTTCAAGTTTTGATGGAATTTGGGGGGAAATTTTATTATTTTCTGCATTGGGTTCTATTATATATTCAGCTTTTGTTGCAATAAAACAAAACAGTTTAAAACGTCTTCTTGCATATAGTGGTATTGGCCATGTTGGCTTTATATTATTACCTTTAAGTACAAATACTTTAGATGGATTGCAAGCTATGTTTTTTTACCTGCTTGTTTATATGATTACTTCACTACCTGTATGGGGGTTACTCTTAGTTTGTATGAAAGGGAAAAAAAATTCTCAAAATAGTGTGAGTATATTGGGAGGGTTACCTACATCTTCTCCCATATTAGCTATACTAGCTTCGCTTGCTTTTTTTTCTTTAGCTGGCATACCCCCTCTTGTAGGCTTTTATTCCAAAATATTTATTTTTTTTTCTGCTATTAAATCTTCCCTTTATTTAGTTGCTTTCGTTGTCTTAGCTATTAGTGTTGTATCTACATATTACTACATTAGCATTGTAAAAACTATATATTTTGAAAAAAACAAAAATTGGATTTTTTATGAGCCTGTAACCAAAGAAAAATCTATTGTGTTAGCTGTTTCTTTAATACTTTTATTTTTTTTCTTTTTTAATCCTAACTTGTTGTTACTTTTGTCTCAACAAATGGCTTTATCTGTATTTTAGTTGTTTTTTTTAAGTTCTATTTATACTAATAAAAAATAAAATTTAAAACTTAAGAATTTAAATTTAATGTACGACAAAATATTAACAAGTCCGTTAGACCAATTTAGAATCCTTCCTATTTTTCAATTCAATTTAGGATTTTTGGATTTATCTTTTACCAATTCAGCCTTGACTTTATTTTTAGCTCTGGGTAGTTTTTTATCTATTGCGTATTTAATTATTTATCCTGCTTTATATTTGACAAAGGCAGATGGGATTTTTCTTGTACCAAATAATCGATGGTTTTTATTGATTGAAAATCTTTATCTTGTAATAACTTCACTACTTTTTGATAATGTAGGAATTAAAGGCGAAGTTTATTTCCCATTTCTTTTTGTTATATTCGTGTTTGTATTACAATCAAATTTAATTGGTTTAATTCCTTATAGCTTTACTGCTACTAGCCATATAATCGTAACTTTTTCTTTGTCTCTTATAGTTTTCATAGGAGTTAATATTGTTGGTATAAATATACATAGAATTCATTTTTTGAACTTATTTTTGCCTTCAGGAACTGCTTTACCATTAGCTTTTTTATTAGTTCCACTTGAAATTGTTTCATTTTTATCAAAGCCTATCAGTTTATCAGTTCGACTTTTTGCTAACATGATGGCTGGTCACACACTTTTAAAAGTTATTGCGGGATTTGCTTGGAGTATGATGAAAGGAGGGGGTTTATTGTTTTTAGCTCATATTTTACCTCTAGCTGTACTATTTATATTGGTAGGTTTAGAACTAGGAGTTGCTATTATTCAAGCTTATGTATTTACAGTTTTGGCTTGTATATACTTAAACGACTCTATAAATCTTCATTAATATAAAAAATTTTCAAGTACAAAATAAACATTAACAGATGCTTGTATTGACAATTTTAAAAATTTTATCAGTTGTTGTTATTGTTTTAATAGGAGTAGCTTATTTCACTTTGGCAGAACGAAAAATAATGGGGACTATACAGAGACGTAAAGGTCCTAATGTTGTTGGTTTTCAAGGGCTTTTGCAACCTTTAGCTGATGGTTTAAAGCTCTTTGTTAAAGAAAGTATTTTACCAAGTAATGCTAACAAAACCTTATTTATTTTAGCTCCTATGCTAACTTTTGGTTTAAGTCTGATAGGTTGGGTTGTAATACCTTTTGGAGAATCTCTTGTATTAGCTGATATCAATGTTGGAATTCTTTATTTATTAGCCGTATCTGCTCTTGGTGTTTATGGTATTATTTTGGCAGGTTGGTCAAGTAATTCTAAATATGCTTTTTTAGGTGCCTTGAGATCTGCAGCTCAAATGGTCTCTTATGAAGTGTCAATTGGATTTATTTTGATAACTGTTGTTCTTTGCTCAGGTTCTTTTAATTTATCTTCAATTGTGTTAGCTCAAGAAAAAGTATGGTTCTGTGTTCCACATTTACCCATGTTTGTGCTTTTTTTTATATCTGCTTTAGCAGAAACGAATAGACACCCTTTTGATTTACCTGAAGCAGAAGCAGAGCTAGTTTCTGGCTACAACGTAGAATATTCTGCTATGGGATTTGCATTATTTTTCCTGGGCGAATATGCTAATATGTTATTGATGAGTGCTTTGACTGCCATTCTATTCTTGGGTGGTTGGCTTCCACTTCTTGATATTTTTCCATTTACAATTATTCCTAATTCAGTTTGGTTTGGCTTAAAAATAGGGGGTTTCGTTGTATTATTCATAGTAATGCGTGCTTGTTTACCGCGTTTTCGTTATGACCAGTTAATGAGCTTAGGATGGAAAGTTTTTTTACCATTTTCTCTGGGTTGGTTAATTTTAACAGCAAGTGTTTTAATGAGTTTTAACTGGCTACCTAACTAAAAATTGTACAAACTCTTAATCAATAATTTTGTTATAATACCTGTGGAGTATAGCCAAGTGGCAAGGCATCCGTTTTTGGTACGGATATTCAAAGGTTCGAATCCTTTTACTCCAACTATTTATGGCGAGTATAACTCAATTGGTTAGAGTGCCAAATTGTGGCTTTGGAAGTTACGGGTTCGAATCCCGTTATTCGCCCTTTTTGTATTCTTTTGTTAAAAATAATGTAAATAAAAAAATTTCGAATGAAATTAAAAACATTAGACCAACAACAATTTGACTAAAAACATCAGGTGGTGTTATTAAAGTAGCAAAAATGAAAAAAATTACATAAAATACTTTTCGATGTTTTATTGTAAAATTTAATGTTGTTTTATTCAAAAATAAAATAAAAACTAAAAAGATATGTAAACCTATGTTAAGTAATAAAAAGGTTTCGACAAAAAAATTTAAATAATCTGCTATTCTTGTTTCTAAATGTATACTTACTAAATTTTTATTTGCATCTAACTGAAAACTATTGAAAAATTTCCAACAATGGGGTAAAAAAATTTCCAATGTAAAATAGGTAGTAAACAGATATAAAAAAACGGATACAATAAACAAATTACGTAAAATTGTATACTCATATTTATATAAGGCTGGTATCAAAAATAAAGCTAGTTGAATAAGCAATACAGGATATAAGCAATAGAAACTTACAAAGAAACTTAATTTTATAAAAACAAAGAAAATTTCAGTTAGATTAGTAGATATAAAATAAGGGAAAACATTTTGTTGATGTTGTCCTAGCAAATAAACAAGTTCTGTTTTATAGCTATAAACAACTATAAAATTAAATAACCAAGTAAAAAACAAAATAAAAAACCTATTATAAATCTCTAAAAAATAAATTGTTACTTTTATCATACGCGTAAATAAAAAAATAAGATTATAAAATAATAAATGAAACAATACAAAGAATCTGAATTACTCTTACGTTTCCAGACGCACAATAAGGAAAGTTTTAAACATTTTGTAAAAACACTAAAATTTTTAGCTTCGGCTAAAAATTTAGACTTTTCTTTTATAAGCATGCCGATTGAAATAAAAAAATTTACTGTTTTAAAATCCCCCCACGTTAACAAAAAAGCAAAAGAACGTTACGAAATTCGTTTGTATAACGGTTTAATTCTTCTAAAAGGAGCTTTCTTAAAAAACAAATTAATCCATAGTATTAATGCAAATATATCATCTGATCTTCTTGTCAAAATTTCTTTTCGCTATAACCAATGTTCAAATTAAAAGAATTTTACCAATATAAACGTGAATTAAAAAAAGATAACGCAAATTTACAAGACAAATTATTATCTTGTAAATTTCAGCCAACAAACCAAAAAAATAGTGTTTTAGCCAAGAGTTGTCAAGCTATACTTTATGTAAAATCGTCAAAGAATAACACAATAGTAAGTTTAACAAACCTAAAAGGAAGAGTTCAGTTTATTAAATCTTGTGGGAGTCTAGGTTTTCAAGGTAAAAAAAAACGCACTACAAAATTTGCTGTTAAATCTACTCTATGTTTTATTATCAAAAAAGCTCAAGAACAAGGGCATCAAAAAGTTTTTTTGCATTTAAATGGGTTTGCAAGGGCACGTTCTGCGGTTTTGCATTATTTAAACAAAAATAATTTGGAAATAGAAGGAATTCGTGATCTTACACCAAATCCGCACAATGGATGTAGACCTAAAAAAGTTAGGCGTGTATAAAAATACACAACTTTTTACGTACCTAAATACAAATCCTTTCAGTGTTATTTGAAACGACCTTTTTGGCGCAATTTGATACATTATCCAACCCATCAAACACTATAATACTTTTAAATTTCTCAAAGTATTCACTGTTATGTGCACAAGCAGCTTAATGAAGAAAATACAATTACTACCTTTCTTTTATAAGAAGGAGATCTTTATAAGGAGGGGGAAAAAGGGGGTGGTTAATTTGAAGAGGATGTTGAATTTTTCTTTGGTTATCTATTTTAATATTTTAAATTAATAGTTGATAAGAGTTCCTCCCAACCCTTATCAACTATATTGAAAATATCAATTTTAATATGTATATAATATATATTAGCATAAAACAATATAAATAACATAATCTACTACGCATTGAAGAGATCAAATAAATATAATGTGTAAGTCAATTTAAAAAAAGTAGAAAAAGGTAAAGTAACAACACAATGTCTGTTTAAGGTTTTGGCTTATTTTTATTGATTGAAACTAATACATCTACAAACAACTTCAGCAAAGAAAAGTTGATTTTTAAAATTGTAAATTAAAGCTTGTATAAAAAATAAAATTTAAAATATAAAAAAATGTTTAAACTTTTTACATCTTCTAATTTCATTAATAAAATTTTAATTAGCTTCTTAGTTGTATTAGCCTATAATTTTATTATCAGTGTTAATTTAATTTTAAGTTTTCTAATACTTTTTCCACTTTTTGGCAGTTTTGTAATTGCTTGGTTGCCAAATGAACAAAAAACTCTAATGAAGAGTCTTGCTTTAATAATCTCAGGTATTACTTTTCTATTTTCTTTGGCTTTGTGGGTTAATTTTAATAAATCTTTATCTAAGTTTCAATTTATCGAAACTGTCCATTATTGGTTCCCATGGGATTCAAATTCATCGACATACGTTTTATTGGGCGTAGATGGTATTTCTCTTTTTTTTGTTATTTTAACAACTTTATTAATTTTTGTATGTTTGTTATCTAGTTGGGATAATATACACATCCATTTAAAAGAATATCTTTTAACTTTTCTCATTTTGGAATCTTTATTGTTGGGAGTATTTATAATTTTAGATTTGTTAATGTTCTATATTCTTTTTGAGGCAACTCTTATTCCAATGTTTATTATGATTTTAACTTGGGGATCAAGAGAGAGAAAAATAAGAGCTGCTACTATGTTATTCCTTTATACTTTATTCGGTTCTGTATTTATGTTGGCAGGTATTATATATATTTATTGGACCGTAGGTAGCACTGATTACCAAATTGTTGTTGCCTCTGCTCAATTTACTTCTTTTGAGCAACGACTTTTATGGCTGTCTTTTTTCCTTTCTTTTGCCACAAAAGTTCCAATGCTTCCTGTTCATATTTGGTTACCTGAAGCTCATGTGGAAGCACCAACTGCTGGGTCTGTAATATTGGCTGGAATATTGTTAAAATTAGGAAGTTATGGGTTTTTGAGATTTTCCCTACCTTTGTTTTCAGAAGCTAATTTTTATTTTACACCTCTAGTTTATTCTATTGCTGTGCTCGGAGTCATTTATACTTCATTGACCGCAATTCGTCAAACAGATTTTAAACGTATAATAGCTTATACTTCTGTTGCTCATATGAATATTGTTATGATTGGGATTTATAGTTTTAACTTGATAGGTCTAGGGGGTTCCATTTTGCAAAGCATTAGCCATGGTTTTGTTTCAAGTGCATTGTTTCTTATTATAGGTGTTGTTTATGATCGTTTTCATACTCGATTGATAAAATATTATAGTGGATTGGTTCATATTATGCCATTATACGCACTTATATTTTTGTTTTTTACAATGGCCAATATTGCTTTACCTGGTACTAGTAGTTTCGTTGGAGAATTTCTTATCCTTGCGGGTAGTTTTAAAGAAAATACTACCGTAACTTTTTTGGGCGCTACTGGGATGATTTTGGGTGGAGCTTATTCCTTATGGCTCTATAATAGAGTAATCTATGGAAATTTAAAAAAAGATGAAGGACACCTTCATTTAAAATATTCTTATGATATTAATAGACGAGAATTTTACGTGTTTTTGCCTTTAATTATAGGAACTATTCTAATGGGTATTTATCCTAAGATTTTTTTAGATCCTCTAGAAGCAAGTTTGTTAAATCTCGTTTTTCAACTTAAAAATTAATCTTTATTTTTTTTAACCAAAGTGGTGAAATTGGCAGACACGCTAGGTTTAGGTTCTAGTTCTTTAACAGAATAGGGGTTCAAGTCCCCTCTTTGGTATTAACACACAATGCAACATTCAATTTGGAAGATGTACTCTACCATTCGTAATGGCTTATTAACACGTAAAAAGTCTGTTTTACACCCTCATAAAGCTATATGTATCGATGTTTTAAAAGTAATGTACAAAGAAGGTTATATTAATGGTTTTCGTAAGCTTTCAGGTCAGTCTGATAAAATAGAAATTTTTTTTAAGTACAATAACGGAAACCCTGCGATTACAAAACTTTCAGCTTTATCAAAACCAAGTTGTAGACTTTACGTAAGAGTAGAAAGTTTATGGAAACTTAACACGTCATTGCAAACACTGATTATATCTACACCACGAGGAATTTTTTCTGATAAAGAGTGCCGTAAGTTACACTTAGGTGGTGAAATTCTTTGTGTTTTACAATAAAAAGATAATGTTTATAACCAAAAGTTATTATTTGCGTCAATCAAAAAACTTAAAACTTTATTTGTGGTGTAACCAAAAAGTTTTGCTTGTTGAAGGTCCTAAAGGTTTCATAATTTACCCGTTATATACTGAATTTGAATATTCTAGACTTGATAAAAAACTTTATTTGATCCGATCGCTTTCTTGTGAAAAAAAGAAAGCTTTTTTTAATATGTACCAAATTCTTTTAGCTCAATCAGCTCTTGGTGTTTTATTGGGTTATCGAAGACAACTAAACATTATTGGGATCGGATACCAAATTTCTATTGAGAATTTTTCAAACTCTAATTTTTTGATATTTAAATTGGGTTTTAGTCATCAAATTAGGATAAAACTTCCTAACTACGTACAACTTTCTATACCCAAACCGCGAATTTTATTGTTAAAAGGTATAAATTTACAAAAATTACATAATTTTTCGGCTATATTGCGTAGACTAAAATTACCTTCAGCGTATAAAGAAAAAGGTATTTACTACTTGGGAGAAAAAGTTTCCCTAAAACAAGGCAAAAAAACTTAATATCAATGAAAATTATACAGAATAATTTAAACCGTTTTGTTGTGCAAAAGTTTATTACTTATAAGTTGCACATTGGTTCATTAAAATCTTTGTGGAACCCAAGATTTAAACCTTTTTTAAATGGATTTCGTAATAATTTTTGCATAATAAATCCAGAATTAAGTGTGCTTTACTTAAAACGCGCCTATAAAATTTTACAAAAAATTCATTTGTCCAACAAAAAGATTCTTTTTATAGGAAGTCCTGTTGGTTTAGAAAAAGAATTTTCGTGTTTATGCATTCAGAATAATCACTATTTTATGGAAAAAGGTATTTATGGATTTTTCAGCAATTATGAAAATAAAGCTTCGTTAAATATATTTAACACCCAAATTAGTAGTAAACAACCAGATGTTATTTTTATCTTTAATCCTTCTTTAAATCTTATGGTATTTGAAGAAACCAAAGGTTTAGATATTCCTATTATATCTTTTGTTAGTACAGACGATGATTATTTCAAACTAGATTATCCTATACCTGCCAATATAAAATCTAAAAAAGGCGGGTTATTTGTTTATAATCTTTTCCATTATCTTTTTACTACAAAAGTACGTAAATTTTCAGATCGAAAAATAAAGTCTAGAAATAAAATTGATAAATATTAAAAGAAAAATTTTTCTAACCGAATATTGAATTTAAAATCCACGAAATCATATCGAACTCGATTGGAAATTTTACTCAAACCGAAGATACCATGAAAATGGGAAATACGGCAACAGCAAAGTAATAATGTCTATCAAACGTTATGCACCTAAATTTAAAAAGTTAAACCGGCTAAAAAAAGCTTTTTGGCGAGAAAAAGGCTTAAAAATTGTACGATTTGAAAAACAAAAATGGGATAATATTAAAAACTTTTATTATTCTCGCAAATATAGATTTTTTAATCAAGATAAATCGGCGTATCCTTTGAATAGGTCTTACGAAGATGAAAAATTAATAAGATTAAAAAAAATATATAAATTCTTACTCTTAGATAAACAACGTTTACAGCTTTATTATGGGGGGGGAAGACTTAAGTATTATCAATTAAAAAATTTGACTCGTGAAGCTCTACGTTTGGGAACAAGATCTGATGTTTCACCAGCTAGGAGTATGCTTTCTTTAGTCGAAAATAGACTACAAAATTTGCTTTATCGATTAGGTTACGCGTCCAGTTTAATGGAGGCTCGTCGTTTGATAAAATCTGGTCATATTGAAATTTCAGGTTTAGTTTCTAGAAATTGTTCATTCGATCTTAAAAAATTTGATATAGTACAGCTAGATCCTATTAAATCTCATGAAATCATTTCAGGTTACCTAAAAAGAACAATACTTTTTTTTTATTTTAGGCATAAAAAATCACGAAAAAAGTTTTTATATAAAAAGGTATCGAGTTTTAGTAGTTCTGTTATTGTAAATAATTCTTATGATTTTTATAGTAATTTGAAAAATGGTATAAAAGTTTTACAAAAATAAGATAAGAAAGCATCAAAAATGAATTATGAAAAAAATAAATGCTTATTAAAAACTAATAGCTCTTTTTCTTTTCCAAAGAGGTTTTCTAACAGATCTTTTTTTAGTAAATTAGAAAACCTTAAATATTTTCCTGCACTGAAAAATGCAGAATTACCTTTTTCACTTACAAGCTCGGGTCATTTAAATATCAAAACTTCAATATACATATTACTAAAAATTTTGAAAGGATATCAAAGAACAAATATAAGTTTCTATAACGATTTTTCTCTTAAAGCTTTAAATGATTTTTCTTTTAAATTACAAAGTAGTGGATTTTATACTAGTGTACTAGAAAGCCAAAGGAAAAAAAAGTTAGAAGAAATTCGCATGCAAATATTAAAGTTTTATACTTTTTCTATTTTAAAACAATACAATAGAAACAATATTGTTATTGATTGTTCGATCTTAAATGAAAACTATTCACCTAAGAAAGGTTACAAAAATTTTTATGACAATTTAAAAATATCAAAATTGACTAATCGTATAAAAAGATCAAAAGCATATCAAAAAAGTTATTCTTTTTCAGTTCTTCAAAAGAAGTATACAAAAATTCTTGAATCAAGATTATTTCTTTACCTTAAAGCTCATAAAAAAAAATACAAAATTATTTTTAAGAATCTTAATTTGAATAGATTGAAGATAAAACAACTTTTTAATCTTTTTTCAAAGACAAAGAAAAAATTTGTAAAAGAAAAGAAAAATTTTTTTCTTCAATATAAAAGACTAACTTGGAAACGCAAAAAACAACGAGACAGAAAAAAAATAGGAATTTTTTATTTTCTTAGGAAACGGCGCCGTACTCTCTATAATTATTATATTCCACGACACTTAGAAATAAATTACAAAACTTTCGATTTTATTCACTTAGGTAAGTTCGATTTATCAACAACTAATTCAAAGATTACATTTTGGTTAAATTTAAGACGTTTGCTTACTTTTGTTTCTTTATAATTAGTCGTTATATTATAACCATACTTTTAAAAAATTAAAATTATGTATTTAACATTAGTCTTTTTACCTTTATTTGGTTCAATAGCAGCTGGATTTTTCGGCTTTTTTATAGGGTCTCAAGGAGCAGGGTTTATTACAATTTTGTGCTTGGGCCTTACTTTCTTAATGTCTTGTTTTGCTTTTTACGAAGTAGCTTTTGCTGGATCTCCATGTTTTCTTCAAATAATGCCTTGGTTTGATTCAGAACTTTTTAGTTTTGCATGGGGATTTCAGTTTGATAGTTTGACTGCTGTTATGTTAATTGTAGTAACTTTTATTTCGTTTTTAGTTCATCTTTATTCTACAGAATACATGAGTCATGACCCGCATTTACCTAGATTTATGTCTTATTTATCTCTTTTTACCTTTTTTATGCTTATTTTGGTAACAGCAGATAATTTCATTCAAATGTTTGTTGGGTGGGAAGGAGTTGGTTTGTGCTCATATTTATTGATAAACTTTTGGTTTACAAGAATTCAAGCAAATAAAGCTGCTATAAAAGCAATGTTCATGAATCGTATAGGTGATTTTGGACTTGCTTTAGGTATCTTTTGTATTTTTGTTACCTTTGGAGCTGTTGACTATTCTACCATTTTTACTTTGGCACCTTATTTTCTATCTGATACTATCAATTTTTTAAATATAGATTTTAATTTATTGGATTTAGTTGGAATTTTATTGTTTATAGGTGCTGTAGGGAAATCTGCTCAATTAGGGCTTCATACATGGTTACCTGACGCCATGGAAGGTCCGACTCCAGTATCAGCGTTAATTCATGCTGCAACAATGGTTACAGCAGGTGTCTTTTTAATCGCAAGATGTTCACCTTTATATGAGTATGCACCTGGCGCTTTATCCGTTATTACTATTGTAGGTGCTATGACTGCTTTTTTTGCTGCTAGCACGGGGTTGCTTCAAAATGATATGAAAAAGGTTATTGCGTATTCTACTTGTAGTCAATTAGGTTATATGATTTTTGCATGTGGTCTTTCAAATTATCATGTAGGGGTTTTCCATCTAGCCAATCATGCTTTCTTTAAAGCTCTATTGTTTTTGGGTGCTGGTTGTGTCATTCACGCGGTTGGTGATGAACAAGACATGCGAAAATTGGGTGGTCTTTCAAAAATTATGCCGTTTACTTATGGAATGATGTTAATAGGTTCTTTTTCTTTAATGGGTTTCCCGTTTTTAACAGGCTTTTATTCAAAGGATGTCATTTTGGAAGTTGCTTATGGGAAATATTCTACTTCAGGGCATTTTGCTTATGTATTAGGGAGTTTGTCTGCTTTCTTAACAGCTTTTTATTCGGTTCGCCTCCTTTATTTAACTTTTCTTTCTAAGCCTAATGGTTACAGAGTTCTAATTTTGAATGCGCATGAAGCGCCCTGGAGAATGGCTTTGCCTTTACTTATTTTAGTTATTCCGAGTATATTTATAGGTTATTTAACTAAAGATATGATTATTGGGTTAGGTACTAATTTTTGGCAAGGATCAATTTATATACAACCTAAAAATTTTAACATTATAGATGCAGAACATATTCCGCAAGCCGCAAAACTTCTGCCCGTTTGTTTGTCCATCTTGGGAGCTCTGACCTCATTTATACTTTACTTTTACGGTTCTCAAAGTCTTTTTTTGTTTAAAACATCTCCATTGGGGCTTAAGTTCTATACTTTTTTGAATCGAAAATGGTTTTTTGATAAGATATATAATGAAATTATTGGTCAATTCTTTTTGTCAGCTGCGTATAACCTGACTTATAAGCAAATAGATCGTGGTTTAATTGAATCATTGGGTCCATTTGGGTTGACACGTTTAGTTTCAAAAATAGCTTTAAGTTTAAAAGTATTGCAAACTGGTTTTTTCTATCATTATACTTTAGCTATGGTTTTTAGTTTAATCTCTTTTTTAGCTTATTTTAGATTTGAGAATTCAACTTTTATTTTATTGTCTGATTCAAAATTATGGTTTTTATTTGTAATTGCTTTGTTTTTTATAAATACAGATTTTAAATCATTTAAAAATTAATATTAAAAAATAAAATATGCGTAAATTTATCGTACAGTTTTTTTATCTTTCTATTTTCACTTTCGTATGGTATCAAGCTTTTCTTCTTTTCTTAAAGTTTGCATGGGGCTCAAAATACTTTGTTGTTGATGATCCTCGTTTGTGGCTACTATTTTTTGTAGCTTTGTTTTTTTACGATTTTATTCCACCTAAACAATGATTCAAACAGAAACACTATTACAAGTAACAGATAATTCTGGAGCAAAAAAAGTCAAGTGTATAAAAATCCTAGGTGGATTTCGACGAAAATTTGCTAAGATTGGTGACCTTGTTATTGCCTCTATACGCGTCGTCAAACAGCACAAGAAAAAAAAAGTTAAAGTTAAAGAAGGTGAAGTTGTTCATGCACTTATTGTTCGGACAAAATCCAAATTTTCTCGTCAGAATTCAACACAATTACAATATCAAAAAAATTGCGTTGTTTTAATGACAACTAAAAATAAGCCCCTTGCAACAAGAGTTTTAGGTCCTGTCCCTAAAATTTTACGTCATTCTAAGTTTATGAAAGTTGCGGCTTTATCTGCTGGTTTTATTTAACTTGCTATGTATACTTTTAAATATTATTACCAACATATAATAAAACAAGATTTATTAACAAAATTTGATTACAATAACGCTCTACAAATTCCCTTTTTAAATAAGATTGTTATTAATTTTGGCGCTTCACAATCAACTTTTAAGAATTTGTTGCCCTCTTTGGCTTCAGCTCCTCTGTTATGTTCCCAATTTCCATATATAACAATATCGAAAAAAACTACTTTGTTATTAAAAACAAAAGGCGGCGTCGCTATTGGGTGCAAGATAGATTTGAGAGGCATCAACAAATTTTTTTTTTTTGAAAAGTTTATCTTTTGTATTTTACCGCGTATAAAAAATTTTTGTTATGTTGTTGTAGACAACAATGTTTTTTTCAAACTTGATAATTTGTTTCTATTTAAAGAAATAGCCAAGGAATATGATTATTTTCAGGATTTACCCAAATTAAGCGTAAATTTAAATTTTAAAGCAAAGAATTCAAAGGAGGTTTCAGTTTTTTTATCCGCTTTAAAATTCCCACCTATTATTAAAAGTCAATATGATTAGTTTTGGTCAATTATTTATTCTTATTTTGCTAGTATTATTCTTGTTCGGTGATATTCGAAAAATTCTTAATAAATTTATTATTCTCTTTTTTAATTTTAAAAATGTTTATAAAAATTTTAATAAGACAAATGATAAAAATGAAAAAAACGAAAAATAAAAATAACACTTTTAAAAATTTCTCTTCGGTTAGTTAAATTATATATTCTTTACTTCTTATTTTCAAAAAATTGCTATGTGTTGGCGTTGGAATAAACATCTTTTAACAGGTATTTTAGATAGTCATATTATTGATTATCCTACTCCTAAAAATTTAAATTATATGTGGAGCTTTGGTTCAACTGCTGGAATCTGCCTTGGTATCCAAATGTTAACCGGTATTTTCCTTGCGATGCATTATTGCCCTAAAATGGAATATGCATTCTATAGCATTGAACATATTATGAGAAATGTAAAATATGGTTGGTTAATCCGATATATTCACGCAAATGGGGCTTCAATGTTCTTTATTGTAGTGTACAGTCATATTTTTCGAGGATTATATTACGGTTCTTATATGTACCCTAGACATTATTTATGGATGTCGGGAGTTGTTATTTTTATTTTAATGATGGCAACTGCTTTTATGGGTTATGTTTTGCCTTGGGGTCAAATGAGTTTTTGGGGAGCTACTGTAATTACCAACTTATTTTCTACTATACCTTTTGTGGGGCGTGATATTGTAGAATGGTTGTGGGGTGGTTTTTCTGTAAATAATCCTACATTAAATCGTTTCTTTAGTTTGCACTATACTTTACCTTTTGTAATTGCGGGTGCTGCTATTGTTCATCTAGCCCTTCTTCATGATGTCGGATCTAATAATCCTTTGGGAGTCGAATATTACGGAGACAAGATTTCTTTTTATCCGTACTTTTACGTAAAAGATTTGTTTAGTCTTTTCATTTTATTGATTGTTTTTTCAGTCTTTTTATATTTTTTCCCTAATGAGTTAAATCATCCTGACAATTATGTTCCTGCGGATCCCTTAACAACTCCGGCACACATTGTTCCGGAATGGTATTTTTTACCTTTTTATGCGATACTTCGATCTGTTCCTCACAAATTAGGGGGTGTTTTAGCTATGGGTGGAGCTATTGTGCTACTTTTAATTTTACCATATCTAAATACTTCTCGAGTAAGAAGTACTTATTTTAGACCATTATATGCGCAAGCATTTTGGTTTTTATTTTTTGACTTCCTTTTTTTAGGTTGGATTGGTCAAAAAGAGGTTGCGGAGCCTTATACTTACTTAGGTATAATAGCAACTTTGTATTACTTTTTTTTCTTTCTTGTTTTAGTTCCCCTACTAGGGATATTAGAAGAAAAACTAATCTGTTATGACGTTGAAAAAATTTAAATTTTTTTAAAACCCCTATCATTTTTTTAAATCCTTATTATAAACATGTATGAGTTAATCAAAAAAAATACTCAAAAACATCCTTTTCATTTAGTAGACCCTAGCCCATGGCCTTTAGTTGCAGCTTTTGCAGCTTTTACTGTTACAAGTGGTGGGGTTTTATATATGCATAATTACAGTGGTGGAGGTTTTCTTCTATTCGTTGGTTTTCTTTTTCTACTTTTTGTAATGTATACATGGTGGCGAGATATTGTCCGAGAAGGAACTTTTGAAGGGCAACATACTAAAGCTGTTCAGAGTGGACTTCGAATGGGTATGATTCTTTTCATTGTTTCGGAAATAATGTTTTTCCTTGCTTTCTTTTGGGCTTTTTTTCATTCAAGTTTGGCACCTGTTCCTGAAATAGGTGGAGTGTGGCCTCCGAAAGCTATCGAAGTTATGTCGCCTTGGGGGATTCCTTTTTTAAATACAATCATTTTATTAACATCGGGTGCCACAGTAACTTGGGCGCACGAAGCTATCATTCATAATCGACGAGAAGACGCGTTAAGCTCGTTAATCTACACTATATTGTATGCAATCTATTTTACAAGTTTTCAAGTTTATGAGTACTATCATGCTGGATTTGCCATGTCTGATGGTATATATGGATCTGTTTTTTATATGGCTACTGGATTTCATGGATTTCATGTATTTGTAGGTACTTGCTTTCTTATTGTTTGTGCTATTCGACTTTATAACTATCATTTTACAGTGGAACATCATTTTGGATTTGAAGCTGCTGCTTGGTACTGGCATTTTGTAGATGTTGTTTGGTTATTTTTGTTCGTTAGTATTTACTGGTGGGGAGGTTCCTAAATAATTTTTTAGAAAATTTACAAAAAATAACATTAATGCCGTCTTTATTCTATGAAGAATATTTCCCTGTATGGATAGCTTTGTTTGTTAGCATTTTTTTAAGTATTATTATTTTCACCTTGTCTTATATTTTAGCCATTCAAAATCCAGACACTGAAAAGTTGTCTTCATATGAATGTGGATTTGACCCGTATGAAGATGCCAGAAATACTTTTGATATTCGCTTTTACTTGGTAGCTATATTGTTTATTATTTTTGATTTAGAAGCCGTTTTCTTTTTTCCTTGGGCAATTTCTTTGAGTCACATTACTTCATGGGGATTTTGGACCATGATTGATTTTATTATTGAGCTTGCATTAGGATTTTTTTATGCCTGGAAAATTGGCGCTTTGGAATGGGAATAAAATTTTGAATATACAGTAAGCTAATGATTGGAATCTTATATATTAAAACATTAAAAAAACTTATTCCTTTAGAAAATTCTAAAATTTTTAAAGATGAATTAATATTGACCGTTCATCCAAAAGATTTATATGGTGTTATGAAATTTTTAAAATACAACATGTTATGCCAATTTAATTGCTTAACAGCTATATCGGGAACCGATTACCCTGAAAGAGAAAATCGGTTTGAGGTTTCATATGAGCTGTTAAGTATTCATCATAATCGAAGAATTCGTGTTAAAACTTTCGTTAATGAAGTAACGCCGTTATTGTCTATGATTCCTTTATATCCTGCTGCTAATTGGTGGGAACGTGAAATTTGGGATTTATTTGGTGTATTTTTCCAAAATCATCCTGATTTACGAAGAATACTTACTGATTATGGCTTCCAAGGTCATCCATTACGTAAAGATTTTCCTTTAAGTGGTTACGTTGAAGTTAGTTATGATGAAAAATTAAAACGTGTTATTTCTCAGCCTTTAGAATTAACACAAGAGTTTCGATTCTTTGATTTTAGAAGCCCCTGGTCAGATTCTTTTGCTCATAAAAATTAAAACCTTTATATTATTTACAAAAAAATAAAATTAAAATATTATGGATAATTTACTTTTTAAAAAAATTAAACCTACGACTCCATCTCAACGAACTTTTAAAGTTTTAAAAAGGCCTAAAATTTGGACAAAAAAATCATTGAAAAGTAAAACTTCATTTCTGATTAGGAAATTTGGTCGTAATCATAAGGGTCAAATTACGATATTTCAAAAAGGTGGAGGACATAAAAAGATTTATAGAACAATAGATTTTCGAAGGCTTACGACGACTGGCATTGTAGAAGCTGTAGAATATGATCCTTTTAGAACCGCTTATTTGGCGCGCGTGTTTGATCCTGTTAAACGCACACACGCCTACATTTTATGTCCTAAAAATTTATGTGTTGGCGCGTTAATACGTTCGGGTGAAGAAGCTGAAATTAAATTGGGACATGCAATGCCTCTTCATCGAATACCCGTAGGTAGTTTAATGCACAATTTGTCTACTTCAAAAGGAAAACGTGGTCAATACTGTAAAGCGGCCGGTGCGTATGCGCAGCTTATACAGAAAACAAAAAAATATGCTCGTGTTCGTCTTTCTTCTGGAGAACAAAGGTTGATACATTTAGATTGTTATGCTACTTTGGGTGTTGTATCCAATGAAAATCATAATTTGAGTACTGTAGGAAAAGCGGGTCGAAATCGGTGGCGTAATAAACGGCCTAATGTTAGAGGTGTTGCAATGAATCCTATCGATCACCCACACGGCGGCGGTGAAGGCAAAACTTCAGGCGGGCGCCCTTCGGTAACACCTTGGGGAAAACCTACTAAAGGATCAAAAACAAGTAGATCTCGTAATCCTCTTATATTGGTTAGCAGAAAAAAAAATTAAATTTTAATGAATAATTCGAAAACTTTACCTTTAAACTTAAAAAAGATTCGAACTCTAAATGCAAATTTATCTTTAAAAACATGGTCTAGATCATCAATTATAACAGATGAATTTTTTGGTATGCGACTTAAAGTCCACAATGGAAAAGATTTTATACCTTTATTGGTAATACCTGAAATGCTCGGGTACAAAATAGGAGAATTTGTAGGAACAAGAGCTCGTTATCAATTTAAAAAGAAAAAAAAGAAAAAAACCAAAAAATAAAGAATGGGTCAAAAGATTAATCCTACTATTTTTCGTCAATTAATAACCAAGCCTGAATTATCTCTATGGATTTCTCCTAAAAATAATATTGCGTCTCTTCAACATCAAGATTTGGAACTTCGCAAGTTTTTAGAAGTTTTGTTACGATCTAGGGGTATTTTATTAAGAAATTTGAAAATGCAAAGGTTCGGTAAAAAAATTTTGCTTGAATTAGATTTGTACTTCAGTTATCTCCTTGCTAAACAAGCTAAATTTTTGTGGGCTAAAAACTTATTTCGAACTGTTAAAGAAGAATATATAGATCTGAGAAAAATGAGAGATTTAAAAACCTTCATTGAAGAACTTGAAGAACCTTCTAACGAAAACGATGTACTTAAACCTTTAAAAAGGTCAAGACACACTCTGTCGCAGAAAAAACGTAAAAAAAGTTTCTTGTATAAAAAAAATTTCATTTTTAATTCGTCTGTCCTAACTTATAAATATAGATTCTGCTTTTTTTTATTAGCGAAAAAAGAAAAAAATTTACGTGCTTGTAAAAAAAAATTGTTATCTATTTTAGGAACTGAGAAAAATTCTATTAGATCTGGCCTTTTAAGATTAAAATTCGAGAAACTAAAAAAACTTTTTGTTATAAACAAGTTTAATTATGAATTTCAAAACTATAATATTAAAAATTCTTTATTCCCTTTAAATGTAAAAAAAGATAAAAAATCTCTCTTAAAATTGAATCAAAATTTGTGTGAATCTTTACATCATTTTACGGGTTATGAAGATATACACATAAAAATTTATAGCAAACAATTAGATTTTCTTCCGTCATTTAAATTGTATCAATCTTTTATTCAAAGAAAATTGTTTTTTTTTCAAAAAAACAAACAGTTAAAGAAATACTTTTGTGAGTCTTTAGAAATTATTTATTTTGTATTAGGAACTTTTGGTTACGGCAATGCTTATTTGTTAGGAAAATTAATTTCTCATATGATAGAAAATAACCGTAAACATACTCAAAGCGTAAGATTTTTAAAAAAAGCTTTACAGGTTTTTTTCAAGTATATGCCGCCTTACTTTTTTTGTGTTGATGGTGTAAAAATACTTATTAAAGGTCGATTTAATAAACGTAGAAGAACTAAAACCATTGTTTTAATTAAAGGTCAAATATCACTTCAAACTATAAAAACACAAATAGATTATTATCAAACTCAAGCAATAACCTTGTATGGAGCTTTTGGTATAAAAATTTGGTTATCAAAAAAACAAGTTTATTAAGTATCTTTAACTTTTTAATTCCTTAGTCTTTATATTTAAAAGAGAAAGTAACTCAGTGGTTAGAGTGTTGACCTGTCACGTCAAAAGCCGCGGGTTCGAATCCCGTTTTTCTCGTTTTATCGATGTAGAAGTCTGTGTATGCACTGGCAGCCTAATGAAGAAAAAGTTAACTTTGATAAATGTGGCCTTAAAAGTAGGTTTGCAACAGTTTTCAGTTAATAATAAAATAGTAATAACTGTATAACTGTTAGCGTGTATAGATTAATGGTAAATTATCTGCCTTCCAAGCAGAGGATATGAGTTCGATTCTCATTACTCGCATTAGTAAATTTTTTAAATATGTTTACGTGTTTTATAATAAAATGTCGTTAAATTTAAACATTCTTAGCTCATTTGGATAGAGCAGTAGCCTTCTAAGCTAATGGTAACAGGTTCAATTCCTGTAGAATGTGTAAAATTTACATAATTCTAATTATTAAAAAGTGTAAAACATTGAAGGGCTACCTTGATTTCAAGATTTATGTGGACGTGTAGTATCACGAAATGAAAAAAGGAATTTTTTTTGACTTTTTTCTATCCAGAAAGAAAACTTGTTCGTAGGAACTATTTTCATCCTAAAGGGTGAAAATAAAATAAGATGAACTGAAACATCTAAGTAATCTTTTAAAAAATCAACCGAGATATTGTTAGTAATGGCGAGTGAACGCAATTTAGATTTGTTTAAAAATAATTAATTATTGAATTATTCAAAGAAGGTGAAATTCCTGTAAATCAATTTTTTATTTTTAACTAAGTAAAACAAAACCAGCTTATTTTGTTTGAAGAATGGGGTCCCACCCTCAAAATCTAAACCTTGTCTTGGAAATCGATAGTAAACAAGTACCGTGAGGGAAAGGTGAAAAAGAACTTTTGAGAGTGAAAAGTTTAAAATTCAATGTTTAATAGCAGTCGGAGCTTTATTAGTGACGGCGTACCTTTTGCATAATGGGTCAGTGAGTTTTTTTTACAAGCAAGCTTAAGTTGAAAAATGAAGGCGATTAAAAATATATTAAAAGTTTGTGAGAAAAAACCCGAAACTAAGTGATCTAACTATGAACAGGTTGAAAATTTAATGGAAACATTAATTGGAGGACCGAACTCGTGTATGTTGAAAAATACTGGGATGATTTGTGGTTAGGGGTGAAAGGCTAATCAAACTTAGAGATAGCTGGTTTTCCGCGAAATCTATTTAAGTAGAGTGTTCAAAAAAGAAAAATTGGGGTAGAGCACTCCATAAGCTAGGGGGGTTTTCGGATCTTACCGAACTTAAGGAAACTCCGAATACATTTTTGTCTTCTTGAACAACCGGACTGTGGGCGCTAAGGTTCATAGTCGAGAGGGAAACAGCCCAGATTGTTCGATAAGGTCCTTAATAAAATTTTATTTGAGAAGAAGTGTGAAGGTTCAGACATTCCCGTAGTAGGCTTGGAAGCAGCCAGCTAGTTAAAAAAGCGTAACAGCTTACGGGTTTAACTTTTATGCGCTTAAAATGTAAGGGATTTAAAATTTTAACCGAATCGACAAACTTGTTAAAAGTGGTAGCGGAACGTCTTGGAGTTTAATGAAGTTAATTTGTTAAAATTAATAGAGAAACCAAGAGTGAGAATACTGACATTAGTAGCGATAAACAATGATAAACATTGTCGCCGTAAGTCCAAGGTTTCCGACGTAAAATTAGATTTCGTCGAGAAAAGACGGTCCCTAAAATAAAGGTGTAAACCTGACTTGATGGGTATTAACTAAGATTCTGAATAAAGTGACGAAAAAAGAGGTTAATACGAAAAAATTGATTTTTTCGTGTTTATTATTTTTTCCAGGAAATAGCTGAAAAAAAAAACCGTACTGAAAACCGACACAGGTGGACGAGTAGAGTATACTAAGGCGTTTGAAATAATTATGGTAAAGGAACTCGGCAAAATGACTCTGTAACTTCGGGAGAAGGAGTGATTAAAAAAAAGAAATTTTTTTTGATTGGCACAGAATTGGGGGTAGCGACTGTTTAGTAAAAACACAGGTCTCTGCTAATTCGTAAGAAGATGTATAGGGACTGACACCTGCCCGGTGCTGTAAGATTAAAGGGAGAGGTTTTGGCCTTTAACTTAAGTCCCAGTAAACGGCGGCTGTAACTCTGACGGTCCAAAGGTAGCGAAATTCCTTGTCGGGTAAGTTCCGACCTGCATGAATGGTGTAACGACTTCCCCGCTGTCTCTACCATAAATTCAGTGAAATTGAAATATCTGTGCAGATGCAGATTACCTACAGCTAGACGGAAAGACCCTATGCACCTTTACTATTTTTATACACTGTTCAAAAAAAATTTTTGTCTAGTCTAGGTGGGAGCTTTGGTAATCATGGAAAACCACTCGTAAATTTTTTTTGAACTCATTCTTGATGAAAACAATGTATATTAGGTAGTTTGACTGGGGCGGTGACCTCCTAAAAAGTAACGGAGGTATTTACAAGGTAGGCTCATTAGGTTGATCCCTAAGAAGAGTGTAATGGCATAAGCCTGCTTGACTGCAAGATTTACAAATCAAGCAGAAACGAAAGTTGAACATAGTGATCCGGTGGTTCTGTGTGGAAAGACCATCGCTCAATGGATAAAAGGTACGCTAGGGATAACAGGCTGATGACTCTTAAGAGTCCCTATCGACGGAGTCGTTTGGCACCTCGATGTCGGCTCATCACATCCTGGAGCTGAAGGTGGTTCCAAGGGTTCGGCTGTTCGCCGAGGAAGGTGGTACGTGAGCTGGGTTTAGAACGTCGTGAGACAGTTCGGTCCCTATCTACTGTAGGCGTCAGAAAACTGAGAAACTTAGACCTTAGTACGAGAGGACCAGGAAAAGTAAATCCATGGTATACCGGTTGTTTTATCAAAGGCATGGCCGGAAAGCTACATTTATACTAGATAATTGCTGAAAGCATATAAGTAAGAATCTATTTTCAAGATTAGTTTTCTATAAGAATCGTGAAAGATTATCACGTTGATAGGCCTTTGGTGGACAAACTGTAAAGTTTGAAGCTAAAAGGTACTAATTTTCTAAAAAAAAAAAAAAATTCTATCTAATTTTTCGAAGAAGTGACTGAGTGGTTAAAAGTGACAGACTGTAAATCTGTTGGTAAATCCTACATAGGTTCGAATCCTATCTTCTTCAAATTTTTTGAATGCCTCAATTTGATAAAATTACATTCTTCAATCAAATTTTTTGGTTTTTGTCAGCCTTTTTAAGCTTTTATTTTATTATTTTGAAAGGCCTTTTACCCGTGTTAGCTGCAAGTTTGAAAACTCGAAAAAAAATTGTTAATTTTATTTCTGTTGCAGGTGGTGGTCTTACAGATGAAGCATTGTCAAAAAGAGCTTATTTTAAAAATGTACAAAATTTTTTAAAAACTTATAAAGTTCTTTTTTCTGCTTTGGCTACTAAAAAAAGTTTTCTTTCAGCATCATCAAAAACAAAAATTATTACTCAAAGCATTTTTTAAATTAAATCGTCTTTGATTTAAAACCTTTTTACTTTTACTCTTAACTTTTTAATTATTTTTTTAAGGGCTTATAGTTCAATTGGTTAGAACGTACCGCTCATAACGGTAATGTTGTAGGTTCAATCCCTACTAAGCCCAAATTAATTTAGATTTAGCAAATTTGAGCTTTCAAGCAGTGCAGAGCAGTTTGGTAGCTCGTCAGGCTCATGTCCTGAAGACCGTAGGTTCAAATCCTACCGCTGTTAATTTTGGCTGGATAACATAAAGGTAATGTCCAAGATTGCAAATCTTGTAATGGCGGTTCAAATCCGTCTCTAGCCTATAATAAAAGATACGGTTTAAGGTCTCGTTTCAAATGCGAAAGTAACTCAATGGTAGAGTGTAACCTTGCCAAGGTTAAAGCTGAGGGTTCAAATCCCTTCTTTCGCTATTTCGCCTGGATGAATGACCGAGTGGTTGAAGGTGCTAGTCTTGAAAACTAGAGTATTTTATGATACCGGGGGTTCGAATCCCTCTTCATCCTAAAACGTATTTTAAAAACTTTTTCCTGAAGAATTAACTCAATTGGTAGAGTGTCTCGCTTACAACGAGAAAGTTAGCGGTTCGAGCCCGTTATTCTTTATTTAAAAAGTTGAACATATTTACTTTTAAGTTCCTTTCGTCTAGTGGTTAGGACATTGCCCTTTCACGGCAATAACACGGGTTCGAATCCCGTAAGGAATATAAAATTCCATATAAATTCTTTAGTAGCTCAGTGGTAGAGCGGATGGCTGTTAACCATTAGGTCGTTGGTTCAATCCCAACCTAAAGAGAAGGGAGATAGTTCAATAGGTAGAATAATGGTCTCCAAAGCCAATGGTTGGGGGTTCAAGTCCCTCTCTTCCTGTATTTAATTATAGAATCTAACGGAATGTGGCGCAGCCTGGTAGCGCGTCTGTTTTGGGAACAGAAAGTCGTGTGTTCGAATCCCACCATTCCGAAAATTTTAAGATTTCATTATCAAAATGACAAGATAGTTCAGTTGGTTAGAGCGTCGGAATCATAATCCGAATGTCGGGGGTTCGAATCCCTCTCTCGTCAATTCACTAATTTTGAATAAATAATTTTGGAAAGGTGGCTGAGTGGCCTAAAGCATTGGTTTGCTAAATCAACATACATTTACATGTATCATGGGTTCGAATCCCATCCTTTCCAATAATACACGTCAAATAAGTAATATTTTGTTTAGATAGCTCAGTTGGTAGAGCAAAGGACTGAAAATCCTTGGGTCAACGGTTCGAGTCCGTTTCTAGACATGATGACTTTAGAATACAAAAATATCGACTTTGATGGCCCGTTACTAACTCCATATTTTATACCAGTGCCTTTAAAATTACTATATAATAACGAAGCTTTTATAAAGTTCAAAAAAAAAAGAGAGGTAGAACTCGAACTAAGAGATATGCCCATATCTAAAACAGATCAAGAATTCAATTTGTTAAAACGATTAGAAAATCGTTTTAATATGTATGGTATAACAGTTTTCAGTGAAGAGAAAATATACACTTATTTTTTAGATTCGTTTATAAATATTTCTGCACAAAAAAACTTTAGTGGTTATCGAAAATGCATTGATAGTATAGATTCTTATGTTTACATATATAATGTTCGACATTGCATCTTGAATAATAATAATAGTAAAAACATTAAAAGTACATTACTGTATCTAACAAAAGGTGGGTCTAAACTTTCTTTTTTTGGTCAACGTGTAGTATTATTAAATAATAAAATCAGATCAGCAAAAAAAAAGACTTCATATCATACATGGATGATATCCAATTTAAAACACATTGGTATGTTAAATAATTATGATATTTACAAATGGAAGACCTCAGTATCAAAAACTTGTACTGAAAAACGTCGTAATTTTTCTTACAAAAAAAAATGTTTTTATATTATAAAAACGTTTCTTTAAATTCTTCGATCCTTTTAAAAAAAAATGAAAAAAAATATTAAGAGCATGAAAAAAATTCAAATGTTGTTTTCAAAGTATGAAAAATCAAGAAAAGTACTAAAGGCAATAATAAATAATGATGCGTTATCGCATTTGTTACGTGAAAGAGCTCGCATTGAACTAGATCAATTACCTAAATCTGGATCAATTACTCGTCATAAAAATTTCTGTATTTTGACAGGACGTGGACGGTTTATATTTAGTGGTTATAGACTATCTCGCTTGATGTTACAAAAGTTAAGTAAAGATGGTATGCTCATAGGAATCAGAAAATCTAGTTAGAGTATTGACTAAACTAGGATTGTATATACACGAATCTCTACATTAGAATACAAACATTAATCTATGAAGATTATTTTTTTTTTCTTTACTGAAAAATAAACAAAATGTTATTACAAGCTGCAAAATTTGTAGGTGCAGGTTTGGCTACTATTGGATTAGCTGGAGCAGGAGTTGGTATTGGCACTGTATTTGGTGCTTTGGTACTTGGTACTTCTCGAAATCCTAATCTTAAAGATGAACTATTTCGAATAGCAATTTTAGGTTTCGCCCTAACTGAAGCTATTGCTTTATTCGCTTTATTAGTAGCTTTCCTAATCTTATTTGCTTTATAAGGCAAATTCCTTACTAGTTAATGGTAGAAATTTAAATTGGTTCTAAATTTCTATGAAATAGGTATAATCATTGCATTTGATTATTTAGGGAGATATTTAAAGCTAGAAAAAGGGGTGGGTTTCTAGCGTACAGGGGGTGTAACTCAATGGTAGAGTGTGTGCTTTGCACGTACAAAGTTGTCGGTTCGATTCCGACCATCTCCAATTACTCGTTTATGGTCTACATTTTACGAACGCACTTAAAAAAAAAATATTTACTTCAAGCATTAAAAGATGTGTACGGTTTAGGAAAATCTTCATGTTTTCGCCTATGTCAAAGTTTAGGTTTTCAAAAACATTTTCTTTTGAAAGAAATTACTGATGAAGATATTTATTACATTGATCAATTGTTAGAGAATTCTGAATTAATTGTTAAAAGCGATCTACAAAGGATACTTAACCAAAAAATTGATCAATTGGTCAATATGAAATCTATTCGAGGTATCCGTAATAGACAAGGTTTACCGGTCCGGGGTCAACGTACACATACAAATGCACGAACCTGTAAAAAGTTAAGAAGATTTAAGAAATAACATGTTATTAAAACCTAATAGAACAAAATATACTAAATCTCAACGTGGACGTTTAAGTGGACCTGTATCCTCTTTTGTTCCAATTAATAATGGTAGATTTGCCTTAATCGCTCAAGAATCAAGATTCTTGAGCGCTCATCAAATTGAATCTACTCGCCAAGTTATTAATCGCTATTTAAAACGAAAAGGTAAAATTTGGATTAAAGCGTTTCCAGATCTGCCTGTCACCTCTAAACCCACAGAAGTACGAATGGGAAAGGGAAAAGGAGTTGTTAAAGAGTGGGTTTGTCGTGTGAGGAAAGGTAAAGTTCTTTTTGAAGTTGATGGTGTATCAGATCAACGCATACTGGATGCATTTCAAGCCGCAAAAAAGAAATTACCTTTTAAAACTCTTATATTCAAAAATTCTTGGAAATTACCACTTAAAATTTAAAAAAAAAATATTTTGAGAAAACGAAAGGAAACATATGTTGTTTTTATTATTAAGCATTGTGCTGATTATTTCAGCAATTTTAGTTATTAGCGCACAAAATCCTGTGCACTCTGTATTCTTCTTAGTTTTAGTTTTTTTAACTTCAGCTTTTTCACTTTTTTTATTAGAAATTGAGTTTGTGTCGCTTTTATTCGTATTAGTTTATGTGGGAGCTATTGCAGTTTTGTTTCTTTTCGTGGTTATGATGCTAGATATAAAAGTAACAAAACAAGAAAAAGACTTTATGATTTATTTGCCTATGGGAAGCTTTTTAGGTTTAATTTTTTTTCTTGAAATTTTTTTAACTTTGCAAGAAAATTTTGTTCCTTTTCTACCTTTGAGTGGTCGTGAACTTTATATAAATTGGTTAAATTGCATTGATAGTTTAACAAATATTAAAGTATTGGGTCAATTACTTTATACTTATTATTTTCCTTTTTTTTTGATCGCTGGTATTGTGTTACTAGTTGCGATGGTAGGAGCTATTGTTCTTACTCTTAATTTTACCCAAAAGGCAAAACATCAATTTGTATTTAGACAAATTTTAAGAGAAAAAAAAAATTCTATTTACTTAATTAAGTAAAATTTTAATTTTTTATGTTCAAATTTTTTAAAAATAGAAGGTGCATAGCTCAGTTGGTAGAGCACTGGACTTTTAATCCATTGGTCTTGGGTTCAAATCCCAATACACCTATAATTTTTTAGACAACTATATTTTTTATTTGCATGGAACATTACTTAATTCTAAGTACTATATTATTTTTCATAGGTTTATTCGGAATTGTTTTAAATCGAAAAAATATTCTGATTATATTAATGTCAATTGAACTAATGCTTTTGGCAATTAATTTAAATTTTGTAATTTTTTCTAATTCAATTGACGACATGATCGGTCAAGTATTTGCTCTTTTAGTTCTAACGGTTGCAGCAGCGGAATCAGCAATAGGTCTGGCTATTTTAGTAATTTATTATCGTTTACGGGGCAATATATTGATTGAACAATCCCATTTGATGCGTGGCTAATTCTTTGTTTATAGAATGTCTTGCATTGAGAAAAAAAATAGTTTTGTTTGATAAATAACAATTTTAATGCCTACCATTAATCAGTTACTTAAAACTCCACGTAAACCAAAAGCATTTAAAAGTAAAACACCTGCTTTAGAAGGTTGCCCACAAAAAAAGGGTGTTTGTTTAAAAGTATATATTGTAACACCTAAAAAACCCAATTCAGCCTTGCGTAAAGTAGCAAGAATACGCTTATCAAATAACAAGCGTGTAACAGCTTATATTCCCGGTGAAGGTCACAATTTACAACAATATTCAACGGTATTAATGAGAGGTGGACGTGTAAAAGATTTACCAGGTATCAAGTACCATTTAATAAGAGGTAAGTATGATTTTCAAGGCATAAAGAACCGAAGTGTCGCACGGTCAAAATATGGAACAAAAAAAGCTTCTAAAAGTTAAATACAATTAATTTCTTAATTTTAATATTCTATGCTTCTATTAACCGGAGCCTTAACATCTAAACCTTATGCTTTTACGTCAAGACCATGGGAATTGCGTTCTATTCAATCCATTGACACATTGGACGCAATAGGTAGCAATATTCGAATTGACTTTAAAGAATCTGAAGTTTTAAGAATACTACCACGTAAAAACTTAAATATTAATGAAAATTGGATATCCGACAAAATACGTTTTTTTTATGATGGACTTAAACGTCAGAGATTAACAAATCCTTACGTAAAAATAAATGGGGAGTTACGACCTGCAAAATGGAAAAGAACAATATCTAACCTGTCTTCATTATTAAAAGTTTATTCATTTGAATATGGCCCTTCAAAAGTAGGTTTTGTAGCAAGTTCTAGTATTGATCTCGAAACTTTATATGCTTTACGTAATTTCTCAAATAGTTATGGTTTCTCCTTTTTAGGTATCGATAATAACTTAAAGCTTAATATAGATAATCCATTTAATTATAGATTTCAAAACGATATTTCTGATTTTGAAAAAGCAGATTTCTGCCTTTTTATTGGTACTAATCCTAGGTTAGAAGCACCAACTTTTAATCTGCGGCTTAGAAAAATTTTCAAAAAAGGAAATACTTCTTTTGCTTGTGTTGGGAGTAATTTTTCTTCTACCTTTCCTTTTAATTTCTTAGGTTTATGCCCTAAAACTTTAATATCAATAACGGAGGGAAAACATCCTGTATGCAAACATTTAGCACAAGCCAAAGATCCCAAAATAATTTTTGGGGCAAAATTATTAGAGCGTATTGATGGTTGCGTAATCCACGACCTCTTAAATAATTTAGCATCATTCTTTAAGGTTGTATTCAAGAAAGAGCTTAGTATAAATTTACTTCATAGTGAAGCAAATACCGTAGGAAGTTTTGAGTTAGGTATAAATCCTTCCATAAAATCAGACTTAAACAAGTGCAAGGTTTTGTATACTGTAGGTATTGAAAAACCATATTTTTTTGATGATAACCTAAAAAATAACTCATGTGCTATTCTTGTTGTGCAATCTTCACACGGAGATAAAAATACAAATATGGCTGATATTGTTTTACCTTCTTATACTTTTGTTGAAAAGACAGGTATTTACTACAATACCGAAGGTAGACCCCAAAAAACACAACGCGCTTTGATTGGACCAAATTTGTCGCGTGAAGATTGGCAAATTTTTCGCGTCCTTTTGGAATCATTAAATAAAATTGCTATGTTTGAAACCAAAACTCAATTAATAACTGAAATGGCTAAAATCCTTCCTTCTTCTTATTTTGCAAATTTGTGGTTTGATAAAGATTTTCATATGAAACAGCAAAGCTTGTTTAAAACTAGACCAAAAAATTCAGGAAAAATTTATAAAATGCCTTTCAAATTACTTGTTGAAGATTTTTATATGACTTCTAATTTATGCTATTTTTCAAAAGTAATGGCAAAGGCTTCTAACCTTTTAAGATCTTATAATAACAATTACAAGTTTTTATCTTGGTCTTCAATAAACAAATAAAATTTTTGTAAACAAAATAAACAAAATATGAAAAATTGTAAAAAAAAAGCTCAGTATCTTACTCGAAAATTCATTAATCATTTAATGCTTGATGGAAAAAAACAAAAGGCAGAAAAAATTTTCGTAGAATCTTTGAACTTAATATATGAAAAAGAAAAAAAGGATTGCCTAACAGTATTTTTTCGTGCATTAGAAAATTCAAAACCACTTGTTGAAATTCGTTCGATACGTAGAGGAGGTGCAACATATCAAGTACCTATCCCTATACATGAAAATCGAAGCTTGTCTTTAGCTATAAAGTGGTTGATAAATGCAGCAAGAAAGAAAGGTAGTTTTACTGCTTTTAATCTTAGTATAACGCTCTTAAAAGCTTCCAAAAATCAAGGTGATTGTATAAAAAAAAGAGAAGCTATTCATAAGGTTGCTTTAAAAAATCGTAGTTTTGTCCATTTTAGAAGATTTTAATATTTACAGTAGACACAGAGTCTATTGAAACTCGTTTGGTGGAATTGGTAGACACGACAGACTTAAAATCTGTTTCCTTTAGGATTACCGGTTCAATTCCGGTAATGAGTAAACATAAAAATGAAAATTTTACTTTTCATAAATTTTTTCTTATTCAATTTTACTTTTATGGATGCACCAAATTTTTGGCAATTGGGGTTTCAGGACCCCTCAACACCTATTATGGAAGGAATTATTGATTTTCATAACCATTTAATGGTGTTTATCGTTCCTGTTACTATTTTTGTATTTTGGTTGCTTTACAGATGTTTAAGTTTTTACAGTTACCAAGGTGATGTTCGTAAATCCTTGACTAATTATGATGAGTACTTTACTCATTCAACAGTATTAGAAGTTGTATGGACAATTGTACCAGCTCTTATTTTGATGTTTATAGCGGTTCCGTCTTTTGCTTTGCTTTATTCAATGGAAGAATCTATTCAACCAAGTCTTACCTTAAAAGTAGTTGGCCACCAGTGGTATTGGAGTTATGAATATCCAGAAGTCCACCAAATTGAGGAACTTGACCCTGAAGCTTTAAAAGTTAGCGATCTTCCACCTGCTGAAGCATATTATAAAAAAGTAAATTTAGGAAGTTCAAAACAAATTTATTATAATGCCGCTACTGCAGAGCATTTGGGGTACGACTCTTACATGATAGCAGAAGATGATCTAACTAAGGGTTCTTTGAGATTGTTGGAAGTAGACAGACGTGTTGTATTACCTGAAAAAACACATATTAGAATTTTGGTAACTGCAGCTGACGTTTTGCATAGTTGGGCTGTTCCCTCTTTTGGAATTAAGGTAGATGCTTGTCCTGGTCGATTAAATCAAACTTCGTTATTTGTAAAACGAAAAGGTGTTTATTTTGGTCAGTGCAGTGAGATTTGTGGTGTTAATCACGGATTTATGCCTATTGTAGTTAAAGTTGTGAGCAAATACGATTTTAAACTATGGCAAGTAGGAAAATTAATAAACTTTGACGTTTAAATAATTTTTTCTTTAAAAATTTCACTTTTTTACATATTAAAATTTTTTTATGAGAATGTAATTTGGTTGTTATTATATTAACATTTAAAGGCAAAAATTTTAGGTTCGAATCCTATCTTTCTCAAATTATTTACTATTCTGTGCATAAGCAGCCTAATGAAGAAAAAATTAATGCTGATGAATACAACTCTTTAAACACAAAACATACGCTCAAATACTGTTTTTGTAGTTTCATTGATACGAAAGTATTATAGAGATAACCTAATTAAAAGGTTCTGATAACCATACGAAATTTTAAAAGTTGTAATAGTTTTTCAAAGATATTAATATTTTTAACAAGTGAGATAGATTTTTACGTAAGCAAGTTTTTTTATTTATATAAAAAGACTCTAGATAAATTGGGTTTGATCCTGGCCCAGGGTGAACGCTAGTAGTATGCTTAACACATGCGAGTCGAACGAAGTTTTATTTGTGGCACACGGGTGAGTAACACATAGGAATCTGCCTATTAGTTCAGGATAAAATTCTGAATAATCAAAGAAAACTTTTCGCTAATAGAAGAGCCTATGTAGGATTAGGTAGTTGGTATTTTGGGTAAAAGCCTACCAAGCCTAAGATCCTTAGCTGTTCTGAGAGGTTGAACAGCCACACTGGGACTGAGACAAGGCCCAGGCTCCATTTGGAGCCAGCAGTGAGGAATTTTGGACAATGAGCGAAAGCTTGATCCAGCAATACTACATGAGTGAAGAAGGCTTTCAAGTTGTAACACTCTTTGGTTGAGGAGGATAATGACAGTACTCAACAAAATAGCCCCGGCTAACTTCGTGCCAGCAGCCGCGGTAAGACGAAGGGGGCGAGCGTTATCCGGAATGACTGGGCGTAAAGGGTCCGTAGGCAGCATTTTTTGTTGGAAGTTAAATAAAAAAGCTTAACTTTTTTCCGCTTCTAAAACGTAAATGCTTTGAGTTTGATAGAAGATAGCAGAATTTCACAAGGAGGGGTGATATCCAGAGATCTGTGAAGGAATATCAGATGCGAAGGCGGCTATCTAGATCAACACTGACGTTGAGGGACGAAAGCATGGGGAGCAAACAGGATTAGATACCCTGGTAGTCCATGCCCTAAAAGATGAGTGTTCGTGCTTAGAGAACTTTAGGCACTTAGTTAACACGTTAAACACTCCGCCTGGGGAGTACGATCGCAAGGTTGGAACTCAAAGGAATTGACGGGGGCCTATACAAGTGGTGGAGCATGTGGTTTAATGCGATAATACGCGCGAAACCTTACCAGTTCTTGACATAAAAAAGAAAAAGTTTGAAAAAGCAATTTTAAAGATTTTT